AAACAGAATTGATAAAACAGTCCTAGAAACCCAATTCTCCCACTTAGGCTTACAATGCTTTGGGATTTATAATATCAAAACTTATTAAGTTTCTTATATTATAATGTATAATAACGGCATAGATATTCTAATCTACTTCAATATTGAATACCAGAAAACTGTATGAATGTTGTATTTATTAACTTATTTATTAACGCGGGTATAGCTAATCTAGATCTCCGTCTTCTCTCTTCTTTTATTGCCCTCTTGTCCTGTCGTGTCGTTAATTGACAGTATGACTTAGGGCTCAATATAATTTGACCGAACAAATCATAGTTGGTAAACCATCTTGAATCTACTGCGGAGTGAAGGATCTTGGATCCAACGCATAACCCTTTGGGAATCAGAAAGATAAAGACGAGAAAGACCAATGAAATCAAGTTTCAAGATTGTATAGTTTAATGGTAAAGTTTGATTACCATTAATCCTCAGAATAGTTAACGAGTTTTTCCCTTTTATTTATATCCTATGCATCACCTAAATCCTAAAGGCGGCTCTAGGCCTGAGTTATATTAAGTTAAGGTGGCCTTAGTTACCTATGGTATTTGTCTTATTACCTATTTCTAGTTGATTTATGAATGAAGGTGGCATAGGCCCCTATGGTCCAGTGGTTACGACCTCTCTCTTTCACGGAGAAAACGAGGGTTCAAGTCCCTCTGGGGGTATACCAAGACTAAAGACTATAGGAGTGGGATTTTCTATCAAGTGATCCGTATTTGTCAAGTCCTTCTATTAGTCTACTCAGAAGAGACTTTCTATTTTATATCAAATGTTAGTCTACTCAGAAGAGACTTTCTATTTTATATCAAATGTTATATTTGATTTCAAGTGATATGTATTTGTCAAGTCTACTTGGGAGACGAAAGGAAGTTGATTATGGAACGTCTAAAACGAATTAGGCGTTGGGTCGATGCCCGAGTGGTTAATGGGGACGGACTGTAAATTCGTTGGCAATATGTCTACGCTGGTTCAAATCCAGCTCGGCCCAACAATTCGCCAATCTACTATCAGATGGTATAACCCTCTTGTTCTTAAGAAATACCTGATACAAGACAAGAGAATAAAAAAAAGAATCTAAATTTTCTGCTAGATCTCTTCTTATTTCCCTGGGATTGTAGTTCAATAGGCTAGAGCACCGCCCTGTCAAGGCGGATGTTACGGGTTCGAGCCCCGTCAGTCCCGACGGATCCAATAAGTACATCAATTCGCCTCTCCATTTTCTGTGAAATGAAGGGACAGAGAGAATAATCGAATTCCGAAGGGGTTTCCCTCTTTTTTTTTTCAGGATTCTCTCGAAGAAAGAACACACCCTAAAATAAAATGAAAATAACTAAAATAGTGAAGTTGACAGAATATTTCATCTTTTCTGCCGCGACTCGTCTTTCTCATACTTCTTTGTTTTGTCTTCCAAAGAAAAGAGGATCACTAAAATTTAAAACCTAATTCCTGTCTTTTTCCACTTCGCTTGTATTGTTTGTTGGTGGGGTTTTGTAGTTAATGGAAACGGACGGGTTAGATTATACTTCATTTGATGGTTCTACAAGGAAGACCTAAGGTAGGTTATAGAAAAGAAAGAACAGAAAAGAAGGATAAATAAAGGAATTTTTGATTGGTCCGGGAATCCTATCTTGGATTCGGTATGGATAAAAGATCTTCATATGTTATATACTATTAATTCTCCACGACTAATTAATTTAATAGCTCAGATATTGTTATTCATGATATTGATCCGATTCAATATCATCGATAGGTAATGCATTCATTGAATTGACAGGTGAAAGATTTATCATCTCTATGGGATTAAATCCCGAGTTATTGTATTGTGAAATAAAAAAAAACGATGAGATTATGGAAGTAAATATTCTTGCATTTATTGCTACTGCACTGTTCATTTTAGTTCCTACTGCTTTTCTACTTATAATTTACGTAAAAACAGTAAGTCAAAATAATTAATTACTTTAAATGAAACTCGACTTCTGAATTCTTTGAAGAAATCAAAAGAAAAGTATTCTATTTTTGCTGAAATCAAGGGGCTATAATCGGCGATATTCTATGAGATCCGAGAGTATGGTAAGTAAGAAATTTCTTTCTTACTTACCATACTCTCTATTAGTGTTATAGTAGTGTATAAAGTTGTACTTGACTTTCTAATAAAAAGGGTATGCTATATTAGCTTCTATCTTCAATTCAATATATGTAGTTATTAATCCATATTTGGAATTGACGTAGGACCCAATCTTTTCTTTCATACATTTATATATATTTATATTCCAATTCCAATGAATCTGAAAACTTCCAATGAATCTGAAATAATTGTTTTACTGTTATAGAATACATTTCTCCACTAGAATCTAATGGAATTTCGAAATGAAGATATTTTTATTTGAAAATTATTTCAATTTAAATAAAGAATGCGTTGCAGAACGATCTATAAAACAATTGATACCTTTTCATTTCTCAACTAAATTAGGAGTGCTTCTAAAGTCCACTTCTTCCCCATACTACGAGTGAAAGGGAAAAAGTAAAGACTACCATTAAAGCAGCCCAAGCGAGACTTACTATATCCATGTGAATTATGTCCCTTATCTCTATGATAGAATTATTCCATTATTGCTCACTAATAATAGTAGAATGAATGGTCCAGAGTCAAAAAGGGATTCTGGGCGAACACTATTGATGAATCAATCAAATAAATGGATTTTAAAAATTCCTATATTATTTATAATCCGTACCCTTTCCCGATTGTCTCTCTGAAGGAGTTGGGATATAGTATATTATACTCTTGACGAGGGGTAAAAATTGTTTTGGGCTTTTTTTTTTATTTTCCATAAAAGGTAAATTCTCGATCCAATCTCAATCTAATAGTGATTGAATGCCTGAACACTCAGAGATTCTCGCGAGTCTATATATGTAGATTACAGTATAGAAAGTACTTTCCCAACTAGTAGTGGAATTCTCGGCCGGTTATCCAATGTAATTCAAGACCCAATCAATAGACATTACATTAGCAGTAGAAGAGAATCTGGAAGTCTTGCTTCGACCATTATAATCTTTCTTTGAATTTTAGATTCAAAGATTTCCAATCTTTTTCCCCAGAACATAAAAAAATAGCGGAACAGAATAAGAGATTTCGATTCGTTTGTTGATGAGGCGGCACCCGGATTTGAACTGGGGAAAAAGGATTTGCAGTCCCCCGCCTTACCACTCGGCCATGCCGCCAAAACGATACACAATAGGATAAAAATTTCCCTTTTTGAGTTGGATTAGTAAACTTGAGTTTATTGTACTTGCATCCCTTTTTAATCCTTTTTTCTAAATTTAGAAAAATTAGAAAAGAAACCGTTTTTCCCCTTTTGATTGTATTTGATCTGCCCCTTCGATTGATTGTATAGTATCTCAAAACACACAAACTTCCACTCACTTTGATATTGAAAAATCAAATGTATATTTTCACTCAAAAAGCCTAAATTTATGGGAACCATTAACTATTTATTGACTGACAATTCGTGAATTATTCTTGGATTTGAATATAAATTTTGGTTTGCCTAATGACATAAGAATAAGCAAAAATTTATACATACTTAATTGATTTTTTTAATCAAAAATCCTTCTCAATTTCCATTATAACAAAAATTATAGGTATATGTAAACCCCAGAACGGATATTCTTATACAGATACCAAATTGGCTATTATAGTATGTTGCCTATAAATAAAGGGAATTCGTTGGAACAAAAAAAGGCCTGGCTGGGTATTGACCGGGCCAGGCCCAAAAGGCACTTCGAACAAAATAAAAGAAAGAAGGTGTTCTTTATTTATCTTTCTATTTGGATCTTTCGAGCATCTAAATTGAATTGCTAATTATATAATAACGATAAAGAATGTGAAAGAAATACTTTCTTTAATCCTTACTTGATGTGTAATGTAACATAGTAATTATCTTTTTCAATTGGGAGAGATGGCTGAGTGGACGAAAGCGGCGGATTGCTAATCCGTTGTACGAGTTATTCGTACCGAGGGTTCGAATCCCTCTCTTTCCGTTTCCGTTGATGAGTTTCCATTTTTTCTTTCAAATTTTGCAAACCCCTTTTTATTTTTTCCTTGTTAAATGCGTGGAATAGCTAAAAAAAAATCTTAAGAAAATTATAAAATCAAGCAATAAAAACAAAAAAATTATTCTTCACGTCCAGGATTACGTCCTGGATCATTGGATAGGAATCCAAAGATGAAGAGAGAAACAAAGAATATTACTACTGTATAAACGAAAAGTTTGAGAGTAAGCATTACACAACCTCCAAGATCATTTTTTGAAAAAGAAAAACGAGAAAAGACAATAGATCCTCCATTTTTATATCACATATCCTATTTTGACACCAAGAAAAGAATTCTAGAAATAGAAAAGAATGTTCAGAAATTCAAATGAAGTTGAAATTTGTAATAAGAGTCTTTGATTACCACAAATCACTTTCATACCCAAATTAGATATTGTAAGGGACCCGAAGCTAATAAGGTATTTCGCCGTAAAAAGGATTAAAATCAGGAAATAGGGCGTCTCGTGGCTATCCGAGAATTTCAATGTTTGAATCGAAGGTTCATACTGTCAGACTTATTTGATCTTATCAATTGTTATAATTTTTCTCGAATAAATATGAATTTTCTAGGATAGTATTAAAGATCTTATCGAAAACTTACAGCAGCTTGCCAAACAAAGGCTAAAAGAAAAAAGAACAGGGGTATGACTGGCATAACATCTACGATTGGATTCAAAAAAGCATAGGCTTCGGGCAATTTGGCCAAGAAAAGACTACTCGGATAAAGGGCAGAATTAAGACAGATCAAACTAAAGATATTAAGCATAACAGACATTTTTTTCGTCGAGATAATTGCATTTTGATTGAGTTATTGATATAAGGAAAAATGAAGTAAAGTAAGGTAGACAAAAAATCCTTCTTTTTCCGCTCAATCAAAAATCCTCCGATTCTCAAAGGAGAATAGAAGAAATCATACTTTCATACAATATCTTAATTGAATTATATGTAATGATCAATAAATTCCATTGAATTAATTCTAGAGATACACATGCCAAAATCCTAGCACGAATCTATAATAGATTCTATAAAGAATAAAGATTTTCTATAGTTGGACTGGAATTGACGAACACTTAATACCAATATTATTCTTTAATAGTATAAGTATCCAATAAAAATAGAAATGGGGCGTAGCCAAGCGGTAAGGCAACGGGTTTTGGTCCCGCTATTCGGAGGTTCGAATCCTTCCGTCCCAGAGCATATCCATTGTATTCTAATACTTCTTTTTTGTTCAACAAGGTTCTGTTTCAAGGTTTGGATAGACTTTTTTTATTCTTTGCGGAATCATATCTGACTTTTTCACAAACCAAACTAAATCGAGTTCAAATGACATGCAAAAGTAACTGAACCCTTTTGTGACCCATAGAAAATGGGGCATAGATCACAGTTGGAGAAAGATTACTTAACCTCAGGTTAAAAAAATATGAAAATACATATAAAACGAGGAAGTGCTTAGCCTATAGGTATGTATGGTTATCCTATTTCAGTGACAATAGTGTTTCCATTTTTTTGAAAACTAAATTGCATCCCTAAAATATGAAAATTTAAATATTTAACAATGATATTTCTTTTTATTGTTCGATCTATTTAGCTTATTTGCTTTGCATCATTGACAATTCCATTTGAAAAGAAACAGAGATCTTGCTTTTTTATGATAATAAAAAGGAGTAAAACTTGACTCAAAGAATGATGTAGAAGTAGAAAACTTTTTCAACTATCAAGATTTGTAATGATTCCTTCTAGGTTGGGAAGTTGAAAATGGTCAGTCTATCTTATTGAGTCACTTGAAGAGGCAGAGTCAAATAGAATTTATTTATTTTATTTGTGCGATTTCTGTTAGTTATGTTATTTCTATATTTGGATTTCTTAATATTTCTGTTAGATATTTTTTTGAGATAGAGATGTTCTATTCAGACAAAAAAAGACGGCATTTTGCTAAAATTTCTTCAGAAAAATCTTTATTATCTGTGTAGATATTCTCTATTAAATATAAATAACTATGTCTCTGTACCGACTGAACCAATGACTATTCATGATTCCATAATTGAATCAATTCCATACTGGTTCCAAATTAGAGGAATGTTATGGTAAAACTTCGTTTAAAACGATGTGGTAGAAAGCAACGTGCGACTTGAAGGACATGATCCGGTGTGGATTCTTATTGTTACATCCACCATTTTATATAGGAATGAAGGTGCTCTTGGCTCGACGTCGTTTGTTCTATTCTACTAGAACCCTTCTTTTTTTATTGGGTTCTAATGTAAATAGTTCATGATGGAGCTCGAGTAGAAAGTATTTATTAATTTCTCAGGGGCAACGATCTAGGGTTAATGCCAATTAATAAATTGGAACAACTTCGTAAGTATATCTTCGATATAGAAATCGAAAGGATTCCATTCCAATAAATTTTCAAAATTGTTGGAACGGCTAAAACTTTTTCGATCGACAGTGTATCGCGCATGAATCAACCTCGGTATGATTCTTTGATAGAAAGAAATCCCAAAAGGGGTATGTTGCTACCATTTTGAAAGGATTAAGAAGCACCGAAGTAATGTCTAAACCCAATGATTTAAAACAAAAATAAAGGATCCCAGAACAAGGAAACACCACTTCAATTGTCTCACGGATCCGAATAAAGAATCCAAATAAATTTTAAACGAGACAAAAACGGTGGGTTAAAGACCACTCAATAAAAAAATATCTTAAAGAAAAATCTTTAATATATTTGAGAATTATTATTATTATATTATTGAACTTGAGTTATGAGTACAAATGATTTTTTTCAGCAACGCAGCTAAATAAAAATGACTATGAGTTAAATTGAAATTTGAAATTATATTATAGACTAATTCATTTTACAGATTTTCTATTTATTCTAATTTTATTTTATCCATAGACAAAACATCATTTTTTCTCGAGCCGTACGAGGAGAAAACTTCCTATACGGTTCTAGGGGGGGGGGGGTTCTTTTTCATCTACATCTATCCCGATGAGCCGTCTATCGAATCGTTGCAATTGATGTTCGATCCCGAAGAGAAGGAAGAGATCTTCAGAAAGTGGGTTTTTATGATCCGATCAAGAATCAAACTTATTTAAACGTTCCCGCTATTCTCTATTTCCTTGAAAAAGGTGCTCAACCTACAGGAACTGTTCAGGATATTTTAAAAAAGGCAGAGGTTTTGCCCTAATCAAATGAAATTCAATTAAATTAAGGAAATAAAAAATAAGGGTAGGATAATGATTTCTATATCATTTTGGATATCTTTTCTATACTATGTTTTTTTATTTCCTTCTTTTCTTCTTCTATTCGTATCTAGTTATCATTGTTTTTATAGAATCCTTTTTGATAGAATCTTTTTTGATAGAATCCTTTTC